TCAAAGATAAGATGTTCATTTGTACATTTATCATATAGAAACCAAATTTTACGTCTATCATATATATTACATTACATATTCCAACACTTGTGTTGTGATAAGAAAAAGAAAAATTCCACTCAGATCCGTTTGTGAAAGAATAGAATGAATAAGAAACATAACGAATTTGGAACCACTAAAAAAAAAAAGAGGATATAGGATAAATAATTAGAGAGTTAAACGGGCCTTTTGGGGATAGAGGGACTTGAACCCTCACGATTTCTAAAGTCGACGGATTTTCCTCTTACTATAAATTTCATTGTTGTCGGTATTGACATGTAGAATGGGACTCTATCTTTATTCTCGTCTGATTAATCAGTTCTTCAAAAAATCTATCAGACTATCATGGAGTGAATTTGATCAATTAATATTTGATTCTTTCTTCAACTTGGAATCGATTCACATCTTTTATTTGTCATATAAATATTAAAATAAAAAATAGAGATTTTGGGTCTGTCTGGTCTAATCAATTGAAATAGTATTTCAGTACGTATACGTATGCTCATCCTTGATCCTTTCTTTTCTGGAGTTTCGATGGAAGGATCTCTTTACTAACGAAACGAAATCCTTACTAAGGAAACGAAATGTCTTCAACTCCATTTGTTAGAACAGCTTCCGTTGAGTCTCTGCACCTATCCTTTTTTATTTTATTCTCCCTTTCTGAACTCTTCTTGGTTTTCGGAAAACAGGATTTGGCTCAGGATTGCCCATTGTTAATTCCAGGGTTTCTCTGAATTTGAAAGTTATCACTTGGTAGGTTTCCATACCAAGGCTCAATCCAATTAAGTCCGTAGCGTCTACCAATTTCGCCATATCCCCCCTTTTTTCTTTGAGATTAGAATCTCATTAGGATGTTTTTTTTTCATTTAAATTCTGAGAATTATGCCGGAACTGTTGAATTTGTTAGATACCGATTCCTATACCAAAAAAATGTTTCTTTCTATTTGTATTTCAGATACCCATATTTGGTCCAATCACAAATAATTCTATCATTTCTGTATTCGCAATTCAATATCCATGGATATATACCACATATTCAATATACATGGATATATACCACATATTCAATATCCATGGATATATATCACATATATATATTTTTTAGATGCCTCTCCTTCTAGCGGTTTTCTCATGCAATTTGGAATACTCGAACGGTCGATTCTTTTTTTTCGTCTTAGTTTTAACCTTTCCGAAGGAATGTTTCATTATGATCGGAATTGGGCCTTTCCCTTTCTTTCATTTTTTTTTTCTCTTTTTTCCTTAGAACGGATAGGCCCTATATAACATAACTAAAGATAACTAAAATGGATGGAAATTTCTTATTTTTTTAGATTAAATAAAAAAGAAATCGATTTCTATTTATTAATTTAGAATAGCTAGACCTAATGTAATGGTTATAAATAATCATTCTATTAATTTAAAAATCTCAAATTAATTTAGAAAAGAATTCGAGTTATTTCTATTCTATCTATTCTATATTTTTTATTATTATTATTATTTATTATTATTATTATTATTTATATATATATTTCTATTTCTATATTATATTATTATATATATTTATTATATATTATATATTTCTATTTATTATTTATTAATAATTAATATTAATTTAATATTAATTCATTTTATTAATAAGATTTTATATTAATAAAAATTAATAAGATTTTATATTAATAAAATGAAAAGAATATCCAATATCAATATATTTAAATATATTCAAATTTTGAATTCTATTCATTTTCTAATTTTAGATTCATATTATTACTTTACTATATATTTTTTACTATATATTTCTATTTAAATATTGATATTTATTTAGAATTTAGATTTAATTTAGATTTAGAATTAATTTAATATTGAATTCTAAATTATAATAATACTAAATTATAATAATAATAATTAAATTCAATATAATATTAAAATATTATAAATTATAATATAAAATCAAAAATAGAATTCAATTTAATAATAATTTAGAATTTAAAAATAATAATTAATTATTAAATATTAAAATTAAATATAATAAAAATATAAAAAATTAAATATAATAAAAATATAAAATATAATTAAATATAATAAAAATATAAAATATAATTAAATATAATATTAATTAAACTTATAAATTAATTAAAATAATAAAATTTGAATTCAAAAATGAAAAAAGAAAATCTTATTATACTAATTAAGATAAAGAGATTAATAAGATAAAGATATTGATCATTAATAAACATATAATTGATTGTTGAGAAACATAATATACTTAATAAATAGATTGAAATATATTCTATTAATCCTTCTCTTCAAATTGTTATATGTTCTTTATGTCCTAGAATAGAAAAAAAATGGAATATTTATTTGAAATTCTATATTCTTTTCTATATTCATAGGAATTATGTTATCAATAGCTAAGAATAAAGAGTTAATAACTAAGATCTCAGTAGTTTATTAAATTCCTATG